TTAGGGGCATATTTGGCACTGCGTCTTTGATCACAGCAACAATAACGTCACCGATATGAGCATATCGACGATTGCTAGCTCCTATGATTCGAATACACATCAATTCTCGAGCCCCGCTGTTATCCGCTACATTCAAAAGGGTCTGGGGTTGAATCATATCATTTTTTTATAATCTATTCTTTCAATGCAAAGCAAAGAGTGAAGAAAAAAAAAAGAAATATTGTTTGTCCAAAGAAAGAAACCGGCACCTGTTATTGTTTTTTTATCCCCAAGACCTTTTTCTTTTGATTCTTTTTATCCCGAAATAATGAATTGAGTTCGTATAGGCATTTTGGACGATGCTATTGAAATCGCCCTTCTGGCTATATTTTCTGTTACTCCACCCATTTCATAAAGTATTCGACCTGGTTTAACAACAGCTACCCAATATTCAGGGGATCCTTTCCCCGAACCCATACGTGTTTCTGCGGGTCTTACTGTAACCGGTTTGTCTGGAAATATACGTACCCATATTTTTCCACCGCGGCGTGCATTTCGTGTCATTGCTCGTCGACCTGCTTCTATTTGTCTAGACGTGATCCAAGCAGGTTCAAGTGCCTGAAGAGCGTATTTACCGAAAGAAATATGATTACCTCGATAAGATATTCCCTTCATTCTTCCTCTATGTTGTTTACGGAATCTGGTTCTTTTGGGGTTATAGTTGATGGTTGGTTCTGAATTCCATCTCTACTACAGAACTGGACATGAGAGTTTCTTCTCATCCAGCTCCTCGCGAATAATAAAATTTTTAAAATGTCTATTATTCATTTGTATATCTTGCTTTTTAGCTAACTAAGCATATTAATATTTATATTTTATATTTTTAAATATCATATTCTTTTTTTATGTTCTAACGAATATTTGTTTTGTTTTTCTTTTTATCCTATTGGATTGAGCAAAAATTATCAATCCAAGAAGATAAAGTTTTCACGGGCGAATATTGACTCTTTTCGTCGCTATTTTAGTTGTAGGGTTAACTCATGACTTTTATTTTCCCAATAGATGAAGGAATTAGTCTCTGGTTTGTTTCGCCATCCCGATCAATGAGTCTGTTTTCAATAGATTTGGATTCACAGGTTCCATCGTTCCCATCGCTTCTTACTTAATGGTTAGGTTTGATTTCTACAACGGAGCTCATAATGAAATTTTTTCTTGAGCCAATTTTCTTAGTCTTTATTGGCTCGAAGCTCTTATTTTTTTTTGTTCTATGAACGGATTCGTTTTCTTTTTTATGAATCCATATTGATTGATGCTTTATTACATTGCTTTTTTATGAGATGACTCATAAACCTTACATATTGGATGGAATTTTATATCGTTGTTTTTGTTTTTTCTACCCTTCTTTCATCCTTCCGTTTATCCACATATTTTTTCTTCGCTTCACAATTTATAATCAGATTTATTTTTCTTTTGTTTATGCAAAAAAGATTTCAGTTGCTACAGTGATATGACCAATATATCATATCTTGACTGGTTTTTTGGATCCAGATAATGTGAAGTGATGAGTTGGTTATTAGTTCTATAGTTATTTGTTTATACAAAAAAAAGGCTGGTCTTTTTTTTGTATTTAATCCTATAACCCTAAAAAACCAACGAGTCGCACACTAAGCATAGCTATTATTTCAATAGGGATTTTTATTCAATCTTATAGAATTAGAATTGTTCATTTTGGTTTTGTTTTGATTGAATATAAAAAAGGAACAAATTTTTATTTTTTTGTTCCATTACTGGATCGAAGGGAAAGACAAGTAAAGTTTTATTATTCCCTGTCTATAAATATCCAAATTTTAATCCCTAAAACTCCATATATAGTTCGAACTGTATAAGAACAATAATCTATTTTAGCTCGAATGGTTTGGAGGGGAACCCTGCCTTCTCTGATCCATTCGACACGCGCAATTTCTTTTCCGTCGATACGCCCTGAAATTTGTACTTGAATTCCTTTTGTATCTGCTTGTTCAGTTAATTCAATAGCCTTTTTCATTGCTTTTCGAAAAGAAACTCTATTTTTTAATTGGCCGGCTATAAATTCTGCAAGAATATTAGGGCTTCCGTAAGGTTTTGCAATTCTTGTGATAGTAATGTTAAGTTTTCGGTTGACACAATGAAATTCTTTTTGTAGATTCATCTGCAATTCTTCGATTCCTCCCGGTCGATTTTCTATTAATAACTTTGGGAATCCCATATAGATAATGACCTGGATCAGATCGATTCGTTTTTGAATTTCTATACGTGCAATTCCCTCGACGCCAGAGGGAATTTTCATATTTTTTTGTACATAATTCTTAATAAAATCTCTTATTTTTTGATCTTCTTGTAGACCTTCGGAATAATTTTTTGGTTGTGTAAACCAAAGGGAATGATGACTTTGAGTTGTACCAAGTCTGAAACCGAGTGGATTTATTTTTTGTCCCATACCCCCCCATTAGTATACATATCATGATATGCCATAGGTTTATAC